GAGATTAAATTTGAATTCCCAGCAATGGATACTTTGTAATCCATTAATTGACGTTCATTCTTTTAATTGAATTGCAATTAAACTCGGCCCAATCTTTTACTAAAAGGATTGAGCCGAATACAAAGATACTAATACAAGGATTCTATTGTATATATTTTTGATGATACATCCTTAGCTAAGTATACAAGATCTTAAATACAAAATATAAAACTAAACAACTCAAATCTTTCTTCTTTCTATTGTTGTCTTCAATACACAATTAATCCTAAGGATCTATAGGATTGGTGTATTCTTTTACATCTCTAGTTTCGGATCCTGGGTCGAGCCAAGTATCACAACTTCTTCTACCCATCTTGTATATTGTCCTTTTCATTCCGTGTTGGAATAGGAACTTATTCATATTAATAATTCATATTAATAGACGAAATCTTACGAAAAATGTTCTTCTTCATAGTCGTATAAGATTATAAGAAAAGAAATATTTATTTTCTCGACGTGAATTTGATATAACATGACAAATTCCTATTCTACTTATATTTTTATTTTATTTAGTATTTAGTTCTATTTATAATTATTCTAATATTTAGAATTATTATAATTGAAAAAAAAAATTGAAAATGTGGTTTTTCATATTTCATATATAGTGAAGTGATACTTCGGGTTGTTACAAAAGCAAAAGAGAATCATTTTTTTTTTTTCAAAACCTATTCCTTATTTTGTTATATTAGTTAATACTCCTAGTGAATGATTTTTCTTTTCATCGAATGATTATTCATTTATTTATTTTGATGTAAATTAAATATCGGAAGGAAAGCTTTATGAAAATGAAAAAATGGTGGTTCAGTTCGATAGTATCCAAGGGGGAGTTAGAATACAGATGTAAGTTAAGTAAATCAAGGGGTAGTCTTGATCCTCTTGAAAATACCAGTGGAAGCGAAGATCCGATTATAAATGATACAAATAAAAACACCCCTAGTTGGAGCAATAGTGACAGTTCTAGTGACAGTAATGTTGATCGTTTAGTCGGTGTCAGGGATATTCGGAATTTCAATGATGATAATACTTTTTTAGTTAGAGATAATAATAGGAACAGTTATTCCATATATTTTGATATTGAAAATCAAGTTTTTGAGATTGACAATCATCATTCCTTTCTGAATGAATTAGAAAGTTTTTTTTATAGTTATTGGAATTTGAGTTATCTGAATAATGGGTCTAGGAGTAACGACTCCTACTATGATCATTATATGTATGATACTAAATATAATTGGAATAATTCCATCAATAATTGCATTGACATTTATCTTTGTTCTCAAATCTGTATTGATAGTTATATTTTAAGTGGTAGTGACAATTACAGTGAAAGTTACATTTATAGTTATAGTTACATTTGTGGTGAAGGCGGAAATAGTAATGAAAACGAGAATTCCCGTTTAAAAACTCGTACAAATGGTAGCGATTTAATTATAAGAGAAAGTTCTAATGATCTTGATGTAACTCAAAAATACAGGCATTTGTGGGTTCAATGCGAAATTTGTTATGGATTAAATTATAAGAAATTTTTGAAGTCAAGAATGAATATTTGTGAACAATGTGGATATCATTTGAAAATGAGTAGTTCAGATAGAATTGAACTTTCGATTGATTCCGGAACGTGGGATCCTAGGGATGAAGACATGGTATCTTTGGATCCCATTGAATTTCATTCGGAGGAGGAACCTTATAAAGATCGTATTGATTCTTATCAAAGAAACACGGGATTAACCGAGGCTGTTCAAACAGGCACAGGTCAGCTATACGGCATTCCCGTCGCAATTGGGGTTATGGATTTTCAATTTATGGGGGGTAGTATGGGATCCGTAGTAGGCGAGAAAATCACTCGTTTGATCGAGTATGCTACCAATAAATTTGTACCGCTTATTCTAGTGTGTGCTTCCGGAGGAGCACGCATGCAAGAAGGAAGTTTGAGCTTGATGCAAATGGCTAAAATATCTTCCGCTTTATATCATTATCAATCGAATAAAAAGTTATTTTATGTATCAATCCTTACATCTCCTACGACTGGTGGGGTGACAGCTAGTTTTGGTATGTTAGGGGATATCATTATTGCTGAACCCAACGCCTACATTGCATTTGCCGGTAAAAGAGTAATTGAACAAACATTGAATAAAATAGTACCTGAAGGTTCACAAGCGGCCGAATTTTTATTCCATAAGGGCTTATTCGATCCAATCGTACCACGTAATCCTTTAAAAAGTGTTCTGAATGAGTTATTTCAGCTCCATGCTTTCTTTCCTTTGAATCATAAAGAAAGGGGGGCCTTAACTTAAAACTTAATTAGTTAATTAAATTAATATTAGTTAATTAAATTAATTCATTTTATTAGTTAATTAAATTAGTTAATTTTGTTTTTTAATTTCTGGCGAACAAATATTTATTTATCGTTTATCAGAATCAAAGGAAAAATCGATTCCTTGGATTTTTTTTGGTGACATAAGAGTCAATTGTAGAAAGAATCATGTAAATAATTTTTTTTTGTCGATAGTTCTGATTACTAATTAGGAAACCTCTATCAACAAGATAAAAGAGTGAATTCTTTCTTCCGCGAAATTCAATTGGACAAGGTAAATACTAAAGAAAACGAATTTCATGTTCTTTTCTTACCTATGTATTGTATAGAAAATATGGAGTCTTCCGTATTTCTATAATCCCCCAGATCCCCCCCCCCCCTTTTTTTTACTAAAAATCCCTCTTGCTTCATCGAATTGGAACGAGTTTTTCGGTAATTTAGAAGCGGAAAAAATTCTTTATTCGTTATTAAAATTCAAATTATAAGACAAGACAAAGATAATACAAGAAGAATAACAAAGAAATGGATTATCATACATATATTTTATGTAGAAAGATGAATAAATTCATTTAGTTAGTTCTCCACTCCTTGCACTTTATTATATATACTCATATATACTCATATATACTCACTTAGATATACTTAACTTAATAGAATTATATACGAATTATAATGATTTTAAGATATATTTTTAACAATATATTATAACAATAATAAAATATTATAACAATAATAAATAAAAAAATTAATATAACTATAACAATAAATAACAAACTATAACAATAAATAACAGGTACAAATATTAAATCGAGGTGCCCATTCTATGACAATTCTCAACAACTTACCCTCTATTTTTGTGCCTTTAGTAGGCTTAGTATTTCCGGCAATTGCAATGGCTTCTTTATCTCTTCATGTTCAAAAAAACAAGATTTTTTAGATCTGCTGGGGCAAATTGAATTTCCGACATATATATTTTTCAAGACTTAGACTTGGGTTATAACACAAATATCTATTTAGTATAATATCATATAAAACGCGACTTCCTTCAAACATAAATGAAACTTAGTCAAGCGTAAATAGGATATGTGAGGAAATGAGCTATTTGGAAATAAGTCGAGATTGGACAGATAGCTGAATAAAAGCTAAGCCAATGTATCTATATGTGTATAGATAGCAGATCATATGAAAGAAAGGGCTCCTATTTTTTTTATTTTAGATCTAACGAATTTCATGAATTCCTCCTAAAGGTTCACATCCTAATAATGCGAATTGATGAAAGTTACTTCGGAAAAAAGTAAGATCAAATTCATTTATGCTAGTCTCCTACTTCTAATAAAATGCAACTGAATTTAGTATGAGTTCGCGATCAGAACATATATGGATAGAGTTTATAGCGGGGTCTCGAAAAACAAGTAATTTCTGTTGGGCCTTTATACTTTTTTTAGGTTCTTGGGGGTTTTTATTGGTTGGAATTTCCAGTTATCTTGACAGAAATTTGATATCTTTATTTCCGTCTCAGCAAATAATTTTTTTTCCACAAGGGGTCGTGATGTCTTTCTATGGGATCGCCGGTTTATTTATTAGTTCTTATTTGTGGTGTACAATTTCTTGGAATGTAGGGAGTGGTTATGATCGATTCGATAGAAAAGAAGGAATAGTGTGCATTTTTCGTTGGGGATTTCCTGGAAAAAATCGGCGCATCTTACTCCGATTCCTTATGAACGATATTCAGTCTATCAGAATAGAAGTTAAAGAAGGTATTTATGCTCGGCGTGTCCTTTATATGGAAATCAGAGGCCAGGGGGCCATTCCTTTGACTTGTACTGATGAGAATTTGACTCCACGAGAAATTGAACAAAAAGCCGCAGAATTGGCCTATTTTTTGCGTGTACCAATTGAAGTATTTTGAAATCAACTGAGGAATGAACATTTTCTTAGCAGAAGGAAAAAAATCCAAGAGTCCTCTTTTGTTCGATAGCACAACCTAATTGAAATTTTTTCACAATACTGATGAACCAAAGAAAATGTATTATATATATACCAAATATACAAACAATTATAAAAAAAAAATAAAACTTTTTTTGTCCGCAATTTTTTTTTTTTCAAAATATCAAATATTTTGATAGAAAGCAATTTTTTTATTTCGAAATCCTAATTTGAAGTCGCTCTTTTGGACATTCGTCGAAAAGAGGGAATTGCTTCGAATTTGAACAATTGAGATATCCGGAAACAATATTGTTTTCCTCATTCGTGTACGCTTTCTTAGGCTATTTCTGTAGTCTTTCTAAATTCAAGGGCTAACCAGTGACTCACAAATAAAAAAGAGGGAATAGATTAATAAGTTCGAAACCTTGTAATCGAATTTATGCTTGATAGAAATATTAGATCGTATAGAGTCGACGAATGAGGCGAGTTCATTAAAAATTCACAGACGAAAAATGGAAAAAAAAAAATATTCATTCCCCTTCTATATCTTACATCTCTAGTATTTTTGCTATGGTGGATCCCCTTTTCATTTAATAAAAGTCTGGAATCTTGGGTTATTAATTGGTGGAATACTAGTAAATCCGAAACCCTTTTCAATGATATCCAAGAAAAGAGTATTCTAGAAAAATTCCTAGAATTAGAAGAACTTTTGCTCTTGGACGAACTGATAAAGGAATATCCGGAAACACATCTACAAAAATTTCGTATCGGAATCCACCAAGAAACGATCGAATTGATCAGGATGTACAATGAGGTTGGTATCCATACGATTTTTCACTTCTCGACAAATATAATCTGTTTCATTATTTTAAGTGGTTATTCTATTCTAAGTAATGAAAAACTTATTATTCTTAATTCTTGGGTGCAAGAATTCCTATATAACTTAAGTGACACAATAAAAGTTTTTTCTATTCTTTTATTAACCGATTTATGTATAGGATTCCATTCACCCCACGGTTGGGAACTAATGATTGGCTCTATCTACAAAGATTTTGGATTTGCTCATAATGATCAAATTATATCTGGGCTTGTTTCCACTTTTCCAGTCATTCTCGATACCATTTTTAAATATTGGATCTTCCGTTATTTAAATCGTATATCTCCGTCACTTGTAGTGATTTATCATTCCATGAATGACTGAAAAATGATCCACTGATCCAATTAGAATGTTTGTTATTTGATTTTGTACATAAGCAAAATATTCCAAATCTTACTTTTTTTTATACACTTATTTTTTTTCTATACATTTAAGAGTCTATACATCCAAGAGATTCAGATTCTTCTCACATTTTAGTTTTAGTAAACATTTTTCAGTAAATACCAGCATCGTGGATAGGGAACTTTATTAGCGACCTATCTAATTTTATTGTAGAAATTTTCGGGATCAACGATTGTACCATGCAAAATAGAAAGACCTTTTCTTGTATAAAGGAAGAGATTACTCGCTCCATTTCCGTATCACTCATGATATATATAATAACTCGGTCATCCCTTTCAAATGCATATCCCATTTTTGCACAGCAGGGTTATGAAAATCCGCGCGAAGCAACTGGCCGTATTGTATGTGCAAATTGTCATTTGGCGAATAAGCCCGTGGATATTGAAGTTCCACAGGCAGTACTTCCTGATACTGTATTTGAAGCAGTTGTTCGAATTCCTTATGATATGCAACTGAAACAAGTTCTTGCTAATGGCAAAAAAGGGGCTTTGAATGTGGGGGCTGTTCTTATTTTACCCGAGGGATTTGAATTAGCCCCCCCTGCTCGTATTTCGCCAGAGATGAAAGAAAAGATAGGTAATCTGTCTTTTCAGAGCTATCGCCCCACTAAAAAAAATATTCTTGTGATAGGTCCCGTTCCTGGTCAGAAATATAGTGAAATTACCTTTCCTATTCTTTCTCCGGACCCCGCTAATAAGAAAGATGCTCACTTTTTAAAATATCCCATATACGTAGGCGGAAACAGAGGAAGGGGTCAAATTTATCCCGACGGGAGCAAGAGTAACAATACGGTTTATAATGCTACAGCAGCGGGTATAGTAAGCAAAATCATACGAAAAGAAAAGGGGGGGTACGAAATAACCATAACGGATGCGTCAGAAGGACGTCAAGTAATTGATAGTATACCTCCAGGACCAGAACTTCTTGTTTCAGAAGGCGAATCCATCAAACTTGATCAACCATTAACTAGTAATCCAAATGTGGGCGGATTTGGTCAGGGGGATGCGGAAATAGTGCTTCAAGACCCATTACGTGTCCAAGGTCTTTTGTTCTTTTTTGCATCGGTTATTTTGGCACAAATTTTTTTAGTTCTTAAAAAGAAACAGTTTGAGAAGGTTCAATTATCCGAAATGAATTTCTAGATCCGCGGATTTATCAGCATCAAGTTCTTAAAAAGAAAACAATTTTTGTTGGCAATTATGTGTGATCAAAAAAAATTGTGAAAAGCCTTTTTCTTTTGTTTCTATTTTTTTTATACCAGATTGGGGGAATTACTTGTACCGCATTTCGAGTCATAGTATAGATATTGGTAAAAAGACGAGTTGAATTTATCCCCTCTTTTTTTTTTTTCTTTTTTTAATCTAACTGGGAGGACGGTGTAATTATGTCACTATTGTCAGATTTAACTGTCATAGAATATATCAATAACTTTTTCTATTCTAATAGAATCAAATTCGACTAGATACTAAGCATAAGATAAGTAAGTAGGAAAGCAAAGGCTAAATGCGGAGAATAAGGGAGTATAGAAGGTATTATTCTATTGGTCTTTCTAGTCTTCGACACAAGAAAATATGGGAAAATTTCCTTTTCTTGTGTTGAAATAATAATGATTCTGGATCCCATTTGTCTAAGATTCCCATTCTTAGTTTATCTTTTTCCAGGTTTATGATAACTTCTCCTTCTTTTTTATACGTATAAATTCTATTTATTACGTATAAATTTATTACGTATAAATAATAAAGTAGTGGACAAATAAAAAAGAAAGGGAAATTTTTTGAGAAAATAGAACTTCTTCAATGAATTTCTAAAAAAAATTTCCACTTTGATTAGTTTGATTAGATATTAAATATTAAAATAAATTCAAATAAATAGCATACAGTTCTATTAGTATAGCAAAATTGGCATGATATCGGATCTACATAAATAAATATAAATATAGAAAATA